TTGTATCCTAAAGAAAACGCAACGATAGTGGTAAGGCGCCTCTTCTTTCTTCAATTGGAATTTATGCTGGCTTTTTTTGTGCAACTATTGCCTCACCCATACATTCCACCGGATTCAATGATCCTCCCATTAGTCAACAGCTATCTTAAAGACAAGGCGAACAAGCTACTATTTGTAAGAAGTAGTTTTGCTGGTTGGTTCATTGGTCACATTATAAGAATGCTTTTCTTCCTGAAAGTGTTCAAACACTTTGTCGATTGGGCACGTACCTGTTTGTTATTCAAATGAAATACGGTGGGATGATGAATATTAAAATGAAAATAAGTGAAATAGATCAACCTTTATCTATTTCACTTATTCTCTATTTCACTTATTCGACTGGAATGGCAGCGAATCGAACAAAAAAAGTCATCAAAAAAATGACTGAGATAATCGAGTTAATATATATCGTATAGAAAACGATTCCACTTATAAGAAAGGAGGAAAAATAGACAGTGGCTATTCATTCCACTGCGTCAGATAGATAATCTATCTGCAAGAAACCGAATTTCCGTATAGGAGGACGGACGACTATGAGACTCAAAGCATTTTTGGTGAAGTTCCTTAACCTATGGAACGATATTACTAAGAAAAGCAGAAATCAAAAAAATCTTATTTATCGAGGTAATGGAGGAAACAAAAACGATTTCAGATTATTACTTATTAGAAGAGAGAGTTAAAGAAATATAAAAAATATTCTTATACATGGAAAATAAATTCTGGATAGATCGTCGACTTGACAACTTGACAATAGTATAATTTTGTATTAATTAACAAGTAAATAATTCGTTATTTTTGTGGATCCGTTTTCTTTTTCTAAAGAAATAGTAGTGGCACTAGTAATAAGGCTTGATTCAATAAAAAGAAAAAGGAGGATTCCTATGATCCAAAGCAAATTCCTAGTCGTGCTACTCATTTTTGGTCTCGTAATAATGATTCTGATATGTTCTGTATTTTTGCTACGAAAGAAAGAAAGCGAGCTGGTTATCATCCTTGCCCAGATCTATTTCCTTATTTTTCTAAGGTGATTGGCGATGAAAATGCAAGCATTGTTCGTGCAATTCCTTAACCTATTGAACAAAATCCACAATTCCGATGCAATGATTGCACGCGGAATAGAGCTATTACTAGCTCTATTCCTATTCCTATTCGTCTTATTCGTGGGAAAAATGGCAGTCTTAGGGTCATCCTTTTTGCGTAAGATACTCGACAAAATACTCAATTCAGTCATTGGAGCGGGACTCTTTTGTGGATTTATGACCATACCCACCATAGCTCTGCACTGCTATCTCTTCGTTGGCCCCAGTTTCTTGACAGAAGACAACCGGAGACGGGTAGCAGCAATGGCTGGTTTTGTTACGGGACAATTCGTGATGTTCACATCGGTCTATCATAGGCCGCTCTATGAAGGATTGGTTCAATCTCATCGCATAAAAATGTTCTTGTTCTTTCTGGCATTTTTCTTGGTTCAGCTCTTATGGACCAGTCTAACAACTTTGCGCAACTGGCGGTTTTTGTATCCTAAAGAAAACGCAACGATAGTGGCAAGGCGCCTCTTCTTCCTTCAATTGGAATTTATGATAACTTTCTTTGTGCAATTATACAACCCGTACATTCCACCGGATTCAATGATCCTCCCATTAGTCAACAGCTATCTTAAAGACAAGTCGAACAAGCTACTATTTGTAAGAAGTAGTTTTGCTGGTTGGTTCATTGGTCATATTATAAGAATGCTTTTGTTTCTGAAAATGTTCAAACACTTTATCGATTGGGCACGTACCTGTTATACAAATGAAATACGGTGGGACGATGAATATTAAAATGAAAATAAGTGAAATAGATAAAGGTTGATCTATTTCACTTATTCGACTGGAATGGCAGCGAATCGAACAAAAAAAAGTCATCAAAAAAATGACTGAGATAATCGAGTTAATATATATCGTATAGAAAACGATTCCACTTATAAGAAAGGAGGAAAAATAGACAGTGCCTATTCATTCCACTGCGTCAGATCGATAATCTATCTGCGAATTTCCGTATAGAAAGAAATAGAAAAAATATTCGAAATAAATAGAATATAATAGATAGAATAGAATAGAAAGAATTCGAATACATGGAAAAAAGATTCTGGCTAGATCGTGGACTTGACCATACTGCCATTTTTTGGTTATATTTATTGCGAACTCATTATTGTTCGAAACAAGCAGGAGTACTCACACTACTCCTAAAACTTAAAAAAAGGAGACCCTATGAAAATGAAAGAATTTTTACTCTTGCTAGTGAACAAAATACTGAATTCAGTGATTGGAGGTGGACTCTTTTGTGGATTTATGACCACAGCCACCGTAGGTCTCGGCTATTTCTTCGTTGTAGCCAGTTTCTTCATAAAAGACAAACAGTTCTTCATAAAAGACAACCAGAGACGGGTAGCAGCAATGACTGGTTTTGTTACGGGACAGTTCGTGATGTTCACATCGATCTACAATAGGCCGCTCCATGAAGGATTGGTTCAACCTCATAGCATCATTATGCTATTTCTAGGCTCATTCTTCGTTCAACTCTTCTGGACTAGTCGAAAAACTTTGCGCAACAGGCGCTTTTTGGATCCTCACGATCTTATCACTAAAAGAAAGTACGTGCTCCGCCTTCAATTGGAATTTATTATGAATTTCTTTGTGCAATTATGCAACCCGTACCTTGAACCTGATTCAATGATCCCCGGATTAGTCAACTTTTGTCTCTCTCGCTATAACAACGACAACGAAAAGAAGATCTTATTTGTAAGAAGTAGTTTGGTTGGTTGGTTAGTCGGGCACATTTTCTTCATGATTTTCTTCATGAAGTTGTTGGAATTCATATTGATCATAATCATTTGGGTAAGAAAGAACTTTTTTGAATCGGATGACGAAGATGAAAATGAAAATAAGTGAAATAGATCAACCTTTATCTATTTCACTTATTCTCTATTTCACTTATTCGACTGGAATGGCAGCGAATCGAACAAAAAAAAGTCATCAAAAAAATGACTGAGATAATCGAGTTAATATATATCGTATAGAAAACGATTCCACTTATAAGAAAGGAGGAAAAATAGACAGTGCCTATTCATTCCACTGCGTCAGATCGATAATCTATCTGCGAATTTCCGTATAGAAAGAAATAGAAAAAATATTCGAAATAAATAGAATATAATAGATAGAATAGAATAGAAAGAATTCGAATACATGGAAAAAAGATTCTGGCTAGATCGTGGACTTGACCATACTGCCATTTTTTGGTTATATTTATTGCGAACTCATTATTGTTCGAAACAAGCAGGAGTACTCACACTACTCCTAAAACTTAAAAAAAGGAGATTCCTATGATCGAAAGCAAATTCCTAGTCGTGCTACTCATTTTTGGTCTCGTAATAATCATTCTGATATGTTCTGTATTTTTGCTACGAAAGAAAGAAAGCGAGCTGGTTATCATGCTTGCCCAGATCTATTTCCTTATTTTTCTAAGGCGATTGGCGATGAAAATGCAAGCATTGTTCGTGCAATTCCTTAACCTATTGAACAAAATCCACAATTCCGATGCAATGATTGCACGCGGAATAGAGCTATTACTAGCTCTATTCCTATTCCTATTCGTCTTATTCGTGGGAAAAATGGCAGTCTTAGGGTCATCCTTTTTACGTAAGATACTCGACAAAATACTCAATTCAGTCATTGGAGCGGGACTCTTTTGTGGATTTATGACCATACCCACCATAGCTCTGCACTGCTATCTCTTCGTTGGCCCCAGTTTCTTGACAGAAGACAACCGGAGACGGGTAGCAGCAATGGCTGGTTTTGTTACGGGACAATTCGTGATGTTCACATCGGTCTATCATAGGCCGCTCTATGAAGGATTGGTTCAATCTCATCGCATAAAAATGTTCTTGTTCTTTCTGGCATTTTTCTTGGTTCAGCTCTTATGGACCAGTCTAACAACTTTGCGCAACTGGCGGTTTTTGTATCCTAAAGAAAACGCAACGATAGTGGCAAGGCGCCTCTTCTTCCTTCAATTGGAATTTATGATAACTTTCTTTGTGCAATTATACAACCCGTACATTCCACCGGATTCAATGATCCTCCCATTAGTCAACAGCTATCTTAAAGACAAGTCGAACAAGCTACTATTTGTAAGAAGTAGTTTTGCTGGTTGGTTCATTGGTCATATTATAAGAATGCTTTTGTTTCTGAAAATGTTCAAACACTTTATCGATTGGGCACGTACCTGTTATACAAATGAAATACGGTGGGACGATGAATATTAAAATGAAAATAAGTGAAATAGATCAACCTTTATCTATTTCACTTATTCGACTGGATCTGACGGAGCCGGCTCATGTACGACATGATTCGGATCGGATCATAGATTCTCTTCAAGTGAACCAGCCTATCCTTTGTATGGCGCTTACACGGTGGTTGGAACAAAGACACATTTGATTATTAATTCCAATGCGGCAGATATAGATATATAGATAAAGGCATCTATCTGCACGGACCAATCAATCGTTCAAGTCAGACACTCCCATAATCCATTTTCTCTTCGGAGAATTTCCTTCAACTATTCATGTCGAATAAGTAATATTGCGGGGTTGAAGGGAAATATCCAAATCCATGTCTTATTCTTTTCAATAATCCATACTTGTCAAAAATGCAATTCATAAAAAAAGAAAGTCACTTCTTTTTTCCTGTTCAGATCAACAAAGTCATGATATTTCGATTTATTTATTTCTTAGTTTACATATAATGGATTTATCTGGACCAATACATGATTTTCTTTTAGTCTTCCTGGGATTGGGTCTTATATTAGGAAGTCTAGGAGTGATATTACTTCCCAATCCAATTTATTCTGCCTTTTCATTGGGATTGGTTTTTTTTCTATATCCTTATTTTATATTCTATTGAACTCCCATTTTGTAGCTGCTGCGC